TAAGATAGGACTTATTTGAAATTAATTGAATGAATAATTCATAAAAAGAAATCCTTCTGTGGTATTCCATATATTTGGTAGTTCCTTACCGTGTTAATTACCAATTCTTGGGAATTGAGATTCCTAAGCAATACGAATTAATAGTAATATTTCGGGATAGATATTACCTCCCCTTTTCCCTTTTCAAATAAATTAAATTGAAATGATTGAAGTTTTTCTATTTGGAATTGTCTTAGGTCTAATTCCTATTACTTTGGCTGGATTATTCGTAACCGCATATTTACAATACAGGCGTGGTGATCAGTTGGACCTTTGATTAATATTAATTCACATCTCTTTTTTTAACTGACCTCCTCCTTTCTTTAATTTCATTTTTTTGGGGGGGTCAAAGGTCAAATTGAGATTGCTGTATTTCAGTTCAGTGGAATTTTCGATCTAACAAGACAAGAACAGAATCACGCTCTGTAGGATTTGAACCTACGACATTGGGTTTTGGAGACCCACGTTCTACCGAACTGAACTAAGAGCGCTTTCTTACCACAACGGAAAAGACTGTAAAGAAGGGTATTCTTTTTTTTATATAGTATAGAACCCCCCAAAAAATTTCAACCCCAATAAGTACTTCTTGCATATGTATACTATCATAAAATTGAAAATTATGTATTATGGATGTCCAAATTGAATCGCTCTAAAATGTATCTCTGGTTACTGCTTCGAGGAGCAATAATAGGTAGGGATGACAGGATTTGAACCCGTGACATTTTGTACCCAAAACAAACGCGCTACCAAGCTGCGCTACATCCCTTTCAACTGGTCTACAGTATCATTGTAGAAAATCCCCGTCTTGTTTTCCACATCCTTATTTTATTTCCATTTCCTTCCTTTCTATGCAAAATGGATCTTGCCATTTCTTCCTCTTGGTCTCATATCATATAACATATAATAATAAATTAATATTTTTCTCGGGAATTCTCAGGCGCAAAGGGACCCGTTTTTTTGCTTTAAGAAAAAGAAAATCTTCTCTACCGAATCATTGCACATGTCAAGTTGAATTGGGGATTCCACACACAAATACAAGTGGTCTTTAACTACATATACATCTCTTACCATAATGTATTACAATATGGAATATAAAAAAAAGAAGGAGGATTCTCAATGCGAGATTTTAAAACATATCTTTCCGTGGCACCGGTACTAAGTACTCTCTGGTTCGGGTCTTTAGCAGGTTTATTGATAGAAATCAATCGTTTCTTCCCAGATGCGTTGACATTTCCTTTTTTTTCATTCTAGTTATTGATATGGAAAGGGGTGAAGAAGATTAGAGATAGAGTCAAATATTTGTGACTAATCTCTCTTTCCCGTCTTTTTTTTTCGAATTAGATAGATTGAATACGGGGGTAAAGAGAAAGAAAAAGGTGGATTCAACCTCAGTTAAATTCGGATTTAAGGCTCCAATTAAATTAAGAATCAAATTAATAATAGAGTTAAAAGAAAACAAAAGGGAAATGGGACTAGAATAAGAGTATCATGCAATACAAGATACTTAAATGAAATACTGTACTGCGATTAGAAATCGCTTTCGAAATGGTTGTATTACTTATTATTTACTATATTAATTGCAACAAAATCTTTATTTCATAATTTGATTTTGAGTTGTTAGCCACTTCTATTTTTTCGTCCCTTTTCCTTTCTTCTTATTTGCGTCGGATCGGAAAATAGAAACGTTGGGTGAATCAAAAACCCAAAGGAGGTTCATGGCCAAGGGTAAAGACGTTCGAGTAAGGGTTATTTTGGAATGTACCCGTTGTGTTCGAAACGGTGTTAATAAGGAATCAACGGGTATTTCCAGATATATTACTCAAAAGAATCGACACAATACACCTAGTCGATTGGAATTGAGAAAATTCTGTCCGTATTGTTTCAAACATACAATTCATGGGGAGATAAAGAAATAGATATAGATCGAACCGAGTGCTTGGGTGTCACCCTTTCAAGGAACATGAAAAAAATTTAGATATATATTTCTATTATTTCATATATTGAAATAAAAACAACTAAATAAATATAGACAAACCCAATCCTATTAATTTCTTCTATAATTTTTTTTTTGATTTGATCGAAATAGTATTTTAGGGATAAGGAATAAACAAATTATGGATAAATCCAAGCGACTCTTTCTTAAATCCAAGCGATCTTTTCGTAGGCGTTTGCCCCCGATCCAATCGGGGGATCGAATTGATTATAGAAACATGAGTTTAATTAGTCGATTTATTAGTGAACAAGGAAAAATATTATCTAGACGGGTGAATAGATTAACCTTAAAAGAACAACGATTAATTACTATTGCTATAAAACAAGCTCGTATTTTATCTTCGTTACCTTTTCTTAATAATGAGAAACAATTTGAAAGAAGGGAGTCAACCACCAGAACTCCTGGTTTTAGGAACAGAAAAAAATAGGCTTACTTTTCAATTGAATCAAAATTCTAATCCGAACTCAAAAACAGATGGACGTTTTGTTCAAAAAATCCGAGAATCATTCGTGTCGTAAGAAAAAAAAAAGAATCGGGTAAGAGGAATAAATTTTTTTATCGGGCGTGTTCGCTCATTTTGACGACTTTATCATATTATCAGATTTTATCATACTAATTTCTACTCTACCTTCCCGGAGTTCATTCTCCAGAGAATTCCATTTCAAAAAGTTTGGCGGATTCCTTCCAACCCCCTTATTTTATGATCTCGTTGGAAATCATATAAAGACAATTCCTATTTGATATAGCTATTTGTGCAAGGATTTTACGATTAAGAAGCAGCTGCCCCTTATACAGATTGTGTATTAATCTACTATAAATATAGGATGCCCCCGCCCCGCGAATTACTGCATTTATTCGAGTGATCCACAAACGACGAAAATCCCTTTTTTTCCTATCTCTATCACGATGCGCCGAAACCAAAGCTCTTATTTTCTGTTGAATAATTGTTCGAGTAAGTCTTGAATGAGCCCCGCGAAAACTTGATGCAAATAAACGCATTTTTGTTCTACGTCTCCGAGCTATATATCCTCGTCTAATTCTGGTCATTGAGTAAATGAAACTTTAATGAATAACTAATTGATTTCCTTTCTTTCAGTTATTCTTTTCCCCCTTCCTAGTCTATTAATAACAAAACGGATTCTTCCAATTTATAAAATAAAAATTCCAATGGCTTTTGCTACTATAACCTTCCCTACCACGCTTTTTTCCTTTTTTCTAGGCATTGGAAAAATAAAAATAGAAATAGCTAAAGAAATTGTGGGTTCCATCGTCTCTATGGTTACTTCTTAAACGGTGAGGTCTTCTCTATACACCGGAGCCCTTTCCTTCATTTTATTGGTAACTTGTACAGTTACCACTCTTTGGCTCTACCCATGAATTTTCCAGTAATGGGTCTTTCATAATGAGATATACCTTATACAGTAACGGTATTTAATTATGAAGATTGGTTGGGTAGCTGACCTTGTGAGTCCGTTCTTCTAAACATAAGATTTCTACTTTTTAAAATAGGATTTCCCCCGCTTAATGGGTAACTATTTGTTACCAATGGGGAATTCTTTCTCATCTTAAATTGAAAATTCAGGCGATTTAATTTGCACCAATTGAAACCATAAATTTCATACACAATAGAAAGATATGATAGATCCATCTTTTTTAGATAGTGAATGGAGTTCTTCCATTCTATCCGATTCACCGGTACTGATCATTGATACTGGAAAAATTGTTTTTTCTTTTGTTTTGTCTCAGCCCATGATTTAAACGAGTCGCACATACACCCTCGTACATGTTCCTCGACGCTGAGGGCATCCCCCAAGAGCGGGGGATTTCGTGACGTTTCTGATTGGCTGTCTTGGGTTTCTAATAAGTTGTTTAATAGTTGGCATGCTGAATTATACATTATGGGCTGGTTTAGATTGATCCTAACCGGATGATTATGAATTTATTCGATTTCAATATATTAATAGAATATTAAACCCTTAATTAAGTAATTAAGAAGTAAGAAGATAAAATCTTAAATCGTATATTTGCACGAAATCACTGCTATTTTTTATACAACCGCTACAAAATCAACAATTCCATGAGCTTGGGCTTCTGTTGCTGACATAAAAGTATCCCTTTCCATGTCTTCGGATACAGCCCATAAGGGCTTGCCTGTTCTTTGTACATAAACCCTTGTAAGGATTTCGCGCAGTTTCAGTAGTTCTTCCGCTTCCAGGATAAGTTCGGACGTTTGTGCCTCATAAAAACCGGCAGCAGGTTGATGGATCATTACCCTGATCATATAATATAACACAATCAAAGGTTCCTGTATCTCGCACGAGGAGGCAAGGCGAAGAGATAAAGAATAAAATAAGAAAAAGATAGAATTGAACAACCGTACAGGCATTTTTTTCACATTGCATACGGCTCCACAATGGAATTTTTTTACCTTTCATCGAAGAAAGAGAAAATGTGGGATCTATTATACCCAGATCGGTAAATGATCCAATTACCACCCTTCTTTTTTTTCGGAGGAGTTCAAAAATACTATGATGGCCCCGTTGCTTTAATATTTAATATATTTATTTCGTCTGTGATTCAGCAATCCCAAAGTTTCTTTTTTTTTTTTTCGTACTCTTTCATAACATAAATGTTGTTAATAACCTGCCGGTGTGAAAAAAGTTTGTGACGCTGAAATCGACCTACGATAGGTAAGATAAAATCGGAAATACCCTTCCTTTATCTCATACTACTCTTTCGATACATAATCTAATATTTTGAAAAACAATAAAAAATTTGCATATCGAATTCGAAGTGCCATGCTAATATTACTTAATATTAATAATTCATATGGCGAAGGCATAGTCTTCTTTTTTCTCTTAAATAAAAAACCCATTGGCGCCAAGCGTGAGGGAATGCTAGACGTTTGGTAATTGCTCCTCCGACCAGGATAAAAGACCCCATTGAGGCGGCTAATCCCATGCATATTGTCTGTATATCTGGTCGCACAAATTGCATAGTATCATAAATGGCTATTCCAGGTATTACCCATCCGCCGGGAGAGTTTATAAGCAAATACAGATCCTTGGTATCACTCTCCGAACTGAGATATACAAAAAGACCAATAAGTTGATTCGAAACATTGCTATCAATCGCTTGGCCTAAAAAAATTAATCTTTCTCGATAAAGTCGGTTGATTCGGATAAAATTGTATCCCTTAGGAGCCGTACGGGCACCTTTTGATGCATACGGTTCAACAAAACTAAAACTTGCGAAAAAAATCAATGTGTAGCTTCCAGCCCTCTTTCTTTTTTTATAGCGGACTCCTTCTAATGAAGGAAGGGGCTTCTCTTTCATTTTTGAAGAACGATAACGATGCGTTTGGCCGGTTTTCCTATAATATTAGAATATAAAAAACGGTTTTATCGCACTAACTTTTCATTGATGTATTTTTTCATCGAGATCCAATCCAAAAATCACGATGCCATTTTCTTGTTCCTGAATGGGCTTCTTCCATTTTTTTAGGTTTATGCTCTACTCCGAGTAAGGATCCGCCCGATTTTGATTTGCACATATAGGACAAATGACCCCAATACCACGTCTTTGTTTTTTTTTTCATTTTTTCTCAATTTTGCAATTCATTTCTTTTATGTCTTCCGCCAAATATTCGACGTATCCATTATATTTATTATTCGATTGATTAACTGTTTGGGATCAGTGCTATTTAATAATTTCTTTCTAAATAGAATTGTTTATGATATCTATAAGTCCTAATAATAGATATATTACCAATTGGGTTTTTCTAAACGGAGCCTGGATACTTAATTTTATTGGTCCAGTCAAGTCGACCATAAATTATTTGAATTGCTAATATTAATCTGGATACCTCTTCACAAAACGGATCTAATTGCATTTCATTGCACTTCACGTTACAAATTTTTGATGATTCAATCGCTTTTTTTGGGGGCGAAAGAGAGGATATCTCGATCGGGGGAGAGAATGGGGAAATCCCATATGACCCAATATATCTGACAGGGCGCACTATATGTCAATCCAAGTTGGATTTCGCTCTCCGGGAGTTCGAAAAGGAACTTTTGGAACACCAATAGGCATAAACTGAAAGAAAAAAGAATTAAGTACTCTATTTCACTTTGATGTGGAAACGTAATAATGGTTTTATTATTTTAATAATATTAGCTTTATCGTCATATTTTCTACATAGATAGAATAAGTTCATAAAATAAAGGAAAACAAAGAAAATTTTTACGAATAGGTACTTTGAATGATGACTAAATATGGATGCATGCGCTCTTCGAAAAGGGAATAAACCCCCATTGCGTATTGGTACTTATCGAGTATAGAATAGATCTGCTTCTCTTTTTTCCTATGAACAAAATTGTTCCATTTTTACTAAAAGAATAGAACAAATAGTAACCCTTTTTCCGAGATAATCCACTGAAAAAAAAAGGGGGGTCCATAGCATAGTTTTTTCAATGCAATAAAGTTACATAGTGTCTATTTTTTTGTTGATAAAGGGGTATTACCATGGGTTTGCCTTGGTATCGTGTTCATACTGTCGTATTGAATGATCCCGGTCGTTTGCTTTCTGTTCATATAATGCATACAGCTCTGGTTGCTGGTTGGGCCGGTTCAATGGCTCTATATGAATTAGCAGTTTTTGATCCCTCCGACCCTGTTCTCGATCCAATGTGGAGACAAGGTATGTTCGTTATACCCTTCATGACTCGTTTAGGAATAACCAATTCATGGGGCGGTTGGAGTATTACAGGAGGGACGATAACGAATCCGGGGGTTTGGAGTTACGAAGGTGTAGCCGGGGCGCATATTGTGTTCTCTGGCTTGTGCTTCTTGGCAGCTATCTGGCATTGGGTGTATTGGGATCTAGAAATATTTGGTGATGAACGCACAGGAAAACCTTCTTTGGATTTGCCTAAGATCTTTGGAATTCATTTATTTCTCTCAGGAGTGGCTTGCTTTGGCTTTGGCGCATTTCATGTAACAGGATTGTATGGTCCTGGAATATGGGTGTCCGACCCATATGGACTAACTGGAAAGGTACAATCTGTAAATCCCGCGTGGGGTGTGGAAGGTTTTGATCCCTTTGTTCCAGGAGGAATAGCCTCTCATCATATTGCAGCAGGGACATTGGGCATATTAGCAGGCTTATTCCATCTTAGTGTCCGGCCGCCCCAACGTCTATATAAAGGATTACGTATGGGCAATATTGAAACCGTTCTTTCCAGCAGTATCGCTGCTGTCTTTTTTGCAGCTTTTGTTGTTGCTGGAACTATGTGGTATGGTTCAGCAACTACTCCTATCGAATTATTTGGTCCCACCCGTTATCAATGGGATCAGGGATACTTTCAGCAAGAAATATATCGAAGAGTTAGCGCTGGACTAGCCGAAAATCAAAGTTTATCAGAGGCTTGGTCTAAAATTCCTGAAAAATTAACTTTTTATGATTACATCGGAAATAATCCAGCGAAAGGGGGATTATTCAGAGCGGGTTCAATGGATAACGGAGATGGAATAGCTGTCGGGTGGTTAGGACATCCTATCTTTAGAGATAAAGAAGGGCGTGAACTTTTTGTACGTCGCATGCCTACTTTTTTTGAAACATTTCCAGTTGTTTTGGTAGACGGAGATGGAATTGTTAGAGCCGATGTTCCCTTTAGAAGGGCAGAATCAAAGTATAGTGTCGAACAAGTAGGCGTAACCGTTGAGTTCTATGGTGGCGAACTGAACGGAGTGAGTTATAGTGATCCTGCGACTGTGAAAAAATATGCTAGACGTGCCCAATTGGGTGAAATTTTTGAATTAGATCGTGCTACTTTGAAATCCGATGGTGTTTTTCGTAGCAGTCCAAGAGGTTGGTTTACTTTTGGACATGCTTCCTTTGCTCTGCTCTTCTTCTTCGGGCACATTTGGCATGGTGCTAGAACCTTATTCAGAGATGTTTTTGCTGGTATTGACCCAGATTTGGATGCTCAAGTGGAATTTGGAGCATTCCAAAAACTTGGAGATCCAACTACAAGAAGACAAGTAGTCTGATGCAGCATTGCTCTGTTATTTTTCGCTTCTCACTTCTATTTTCTCTTTGTGATTTTACATAGGATACTGAAAAAGTCTGGATTTAAATCTCCGCCCCTTTGCCTTTTCTTTGATTTTTTTTTTCTTTAATCGGGGAGATGATCCCCAATAAACAGGTATGGAAGCTATAATTGTAAACCGCGATCAAATTTATGGAAGCATTGGTTTATACATTCCTCTTAGTCTCGACTCTAGGGATCATTTTTTTCGCTATCTTTTTTCGCGAACCACCTAAAGTTCCAACTAAAAAATGAAATGATTTTTCATTATCTGAATTGAAGTAATGAGCCTCCCAATATTGGGGGGCTCATTACTTCAACTAGTCCCCGTGCTCTTCGAACGGGTCTCTTAGTTGTTGAGAGGGTTGCCCAAAAGCAGTATATAAGGCGTACCCAGTAAAACTTATAAGTAATCCAGATATAGAGATGGCGACTAGGGTTGCTGTTTCCATTATTATATAATTTCAAGACCACAATGGATCTATGATAAGATTGTTTATTTACAACGGAATGGTATACAAAGTCAACAGATCTCAATGAATACAAAATAGGATTTATGGCTGCACAAACTGTTGAGGGTAGTTCTAGATCTGGTCCAAGACGGACGTCTGTAGGGGCTTTATTGAAACCATTGAATTCGGAATATGGTAAAGTAGCTCCTGGATGGGGAACTGCTCCTTTGATGGGTGTCGCAATGGCTCTATTTGCGGTATTCCTATCTATTATTTTGGAGATTTATAATTCTTCCGTTTTACTGGACGGAATTTCACTGAATTAGATTTATAAGAACCCGAGCTTTTAAATAAAAATACAAAAAACGATGCATTTAGGCCTCGGCTTTTTATTTTAGCTTATTCTTTTTTGGTAGTTCGACCGCGAAATTTTTGTGTTTCTGTATTTCCGGAATATGAGTGTGTGACTTGTTATAATTGATCCTATTGAGAGTACAGAGAGTGGGTCTGTCGTCTTGATAGAGATGGTTTTACCCCGTCGGATATTCATTCTAGTATCTGGAGCACGGAATATATGAAATATATCACGAAGTATTTGAACTATGATTCATACTTAATATTCAGACCTCGTGGCCGGATTCCTCAAATTTTTCCAAAGAAAAAAGTTTTCAATTGAAAGATGAAAGAGTTTTCTTCTTTCAAATTTCCGTTTCTGCTTTGATTTTGCTCAAAGAACAAACCTTTCTTTCTAGTTTTAGTCATTATATCGATTCTACTCGTTGAATAAATGATGATCCAATGGTTCTTACTCAGGGAATCCTTGACTTAGCTTGAAGGTTTTATTGAATCATCGTGGTTCTAGTATGAATTTAAGGTTTCAATTGATTCCTAGGGTCTTAACAAGAAAATTCCTATCAATAATAAAGAAAACAAAAGTAAAGCTACATTACATACAAATTAAAATAACAGATGAAAGAAAAAAATAGGGAAATAGAAGATTCAAGAGGCCTGGAACGATCAACAGAAAGACAAGTGAGCCTACTTGATTTTTTGACATTCTAATTATAACAAAAAAAAAAAGAGCTTTCTTACTTTTACTCTTTCGTATTTTTAGCGAAAATTGAATCAAAAGATTAAGAAGTTTCCAATTTTCTATTCGACACCTCTTTTAACCTGTTTTTGGGTTTTTTTGTTTGAGCTGTACGAGATGAAATTCTCATATACGGTTCTCAGAGGGGGAGTCCCCTTGGTTTACCTATCTCAATAAAGTCTACGATTGGTTCGAAGAGCGTCTCGAGATTCAGGCGATTGCAGATGATATAACTAGTAAATACGTTCCTCCTCATGTCAACATATTTTATTGTCTAGGAGGAATTACGCTTACTTGTTTTTTAGTACAAGTCGCTACAGGGTTTGCTATGACTTTT